TTAGCCGGGAATTTCCCTTAAGGGTAAAACTTTGCCAAAAGTAGTGTCGGAAATATAGATTTAAATGGAGATAATATATTACTGTAATAGAACTCGGCTTTTAGATGACCTATTGGGGATTTCTACTAGTAAAATTTAACCTATTATATAACTATTTTAAACTATACGCCTAATTTTAAATTTATCTATTATTTACATTATTAACTAGTAAAAATCCCCAATAGGCTATCTAAAGCTCTAACTCTATTTTAATCCCCTATACAAGGCTATAAGCGTGAGAAAAATATGGTTTCGGCCCAAAAATAGAGAATAATATCTCCTCACTCTGCTAGAGTAGTTTATAAAAACGTTGAATTGTGGTTTCAAAAATATGCCTTTACATCTCAAGCCATGCTAATCACAAATTTCTCCCGATATACAAGCCTATCTTTATGAGTCATATTTTCTATTATACTCCCCACATCCCTTTTTTTAATATTCTCAACAAAAACATTTCTAATTGAATGAACCCTATTCTATATCTCCTCCATTCCAATCACCCTACCTATCTTACTAGACCCCTTAGGAACCTTATTTTCATCCGCTGTTTTAATAATCGCTGCAAATGTTATTCACTTCTCCACCTCTTATATACAAGATGACCCATTTCTACCTCGATTTACAAAATTAGTTATCCTATTCGTTTTATCTATAAACTTTCTAATCTTCATCCCTCATTTAATTTGTCTACTATTGGGATGGGACGGATTAGGAATCACATCATTTATCTTAATTATTTATTACCAAAATCCAAAATCCTTAGCTGCTGGCATATTTACCGCCCTGACAAACCGAATTGGAGATGTTATAATTCTCCTATCTATCGCATGACTTCTAAACCAAGGCCACTGAACAGTCTTTAATATTTGAGCCTCCCCATTCTCATGAATAATCTGCTTATCTATCACTATCGCAGCCATAACTAAAAGAGCGCAAATCCCATTTTCTAGGTGATTGCCCGCAGCAATAGCTGCTCCGACCCCAGTCTCCGCATTAGTCCACTCATCCACACTAGTAACAGCTGGAGTATTTCTACTAATCCGATTTTACCCATCCTTATCTAATTTCAAAATATTCGCCCCATCCCTATTAATTTGTGCCTCACTAACAATAGTAATAGCCGGTTTATCTGCTATAACTGAATGCGACTTTAAAAAAATTATCGCTTTATCTACCTTAAGCCAATTAGGTGTAATAATAGCATCTTTAGGCCTAGGCATACCAATACTAACCTTTTTCCATCTAATCACCCATGCTATATTTAAGTCCTTACTATTCCTTTGTGCTGGCTCCTATATTTTTATACACCACCATTCCCAAGATCTCCGGTCGATAGGAAATTTATTTTCTCAAACACCAATATCCTCAAGCGCTCTTATAATTTCAAACCTAGCACTATGTGGAACCCCATTTATAGCTGGATTTTATTCCAAAGACCTTATTATTGAAATATGCTTGACCTCCCCCACAAATATATTAATCATTGCTATATTTATTTTAGGCACTATATTAACTGCTAGTTATTCAATACGAATAATAGTGTCAATCTTATGGGGCCCATCCTCAAGTCTCCCGATCCAATATATTAATGAAACCAATTCTAACTTCACCACACCAATATTTATTTTATCAACCGGCGCTATCTCAAGGGGCGCCGTTATTAATTGATGAATTATCCTCCCATTAATTGAGCCTATTATCTCAACTCCAATAAAAATAACCGCCTTACTATCCGTCTTAACAGGTGCCTTATTTGCATTTATAAACACAACTAAACTATCAAAAGCCATCCTAATTAAAGCCCCAACAACACACACCAGACACGCGCTTATATGGTTCATTACTCCCCTATCAACACAACCTATAATCAAGCCCCCACTATTATTAAGTCACAAACTTCTAAAAAGTATCGATCAAGGATGATTAGAGTTTTTAGGGCCACAAGGATTAATACTTTCATTTAAGTCAATAAATAAACACCTCCAATATATTCAATCAAACCTAATCACCACCCAACTTAGTATAATTTTTTTATTAATTATGCTTCTCTTACTACATATTTTATACTTAGATAGCTTAAATAATAAAGCGTTACTCTGAAGAAGTAAACATGAATATTTCTCTAGGTATATTTATAGTATAATAAATACTCTAGGTTTTCATCCTAAAAATATGAGATTTCTCATTAAATATTACAGAGGATAATTTAATAAAAATCCTAACTTTGGAAGTTAATAATCAGGTTACCCCTGTCCTCTGAAATAATACGTCTAAAAAGCTGAATACAGCATTGGTCTTGTAAATCAAAGGTTGAATTATTATTCTTTAGGCATGCCACACAACAAAAATTACACATTATATTATTTATTTAATCTCAAATATAAATAATACAAAATTTATTGAGATATGCTCCCTTCACTATTTTTTCTATCCCCAATTATAATTCTTACATCAATTTTATCTATTATTTCACAACGTAAACATATTATAATGGCTCTACTTTCCCTAGAGGCTATAATTCTTAGGCTAATAATACTATTCGGGTTATCCCTATATTCTTTATCTCTATCTCAATTATTCCTACCTCTCCTAGTCTTATCTTTCGGAGCTTGCGAATCCAGACTAGGACTTGCCTGCCTAGTTGCAATAATCCGAACATACGGAAACGATCGTATTACCTCATTATCATTATCCAAATGTTAAAATTATTACTTATTAATATTATGCTCCCCTTACTTCCCCTGATAAAATTTCCAATATGGTTTATTATATCAACTTCACTAATACTCTCTACTTTATTTTCCCTAACTTTCATCTTTAACCCATTATTATCCTTAATTTTCTCATCCAATTTATTTATTTTAGATGGGTTAAGCACGCCCTTAATTTCACTAACTTTATGGATTTCTAGTTTAATAATTCTTGCCAGAGCAGCTTTTCTAAACAATAATACATCTCCGCGTACCTTTTTATTCTTTACTACTATTCTTAATATTATTCTTTTATTTACTTTCTCCATACAACATATTTTATTTTTTTATATTTGTTTTGAATCCTCCCTTATCCCCACTTTCCTTTTAATTCTAGGATGAGGTTACCAAGCTGAACGTCTCCAAGCAAGAATATATCTACTTATATACACTATCACAGCCTCACTTCCTTTACTAATTAACTTATCTATAATTTACTCAGAAAATATAAATTTATCTATAATTTTCAATCACCTATCACACCCACCCATCTCAATGGGGATACTCCCAATATGGTGATTTATATGTATAGCTGCTTTCTTAGTAAAAATACCTTTATTTATTTCTCATATCTGGCTACCAAAAGCACATGTAGAGGCCCCTGTAGCTGGCTCTATGGTATTAGCCGGTATTCTTCTAAAATTAGGGAGCTACGGTTTAATCCGAATAATTATGTTATTCTCAACCCTAAACTCTCATTTAAATAGAATTATCTCTTCCATTGCATTATGAGGCGGATGTATTACTAGCCTTATTTGCATCCGGCAATCCGATATTAAATCATTAATTGCTTACTCTTCAGTAGGTCATATAGGTTTAATAACAGCAGGCATTATATCTTCCTCTCCCCTAGGTATATGCAGTGCCTTAACCCTTATAGTGGCCCACGGTTTATGCTCATCCGGGTTATTTTTAATGGCTAATCTAACTTATGAACTATCTTCTAGCCGAAGCCTTATTCTTAATAAAGGAATTCTTATAATTATCCCTGCTTATTCATTTTTATGGTTTATACTGTGCGCCACAAACATAGCGGCACCACCATCTATTAATCTTCTTAGAGAAGTTTTTTTAATCGCTTCCTCTATATCGAACTTCTTTTTCTCTTTTCCATTATTGGGTGTGATAAGATTTTTAAGCGCCGCTTATTCCCTAATTCTCTACTCATCAACTAACCACGGAAATTCCTCTTCCTACTACCAATACCTAATAAACTTAAGAACTATACAAATTTCATCCTCCTTGCTACATTTAATGCCTCTTTTCTTATTAATTGCAGCCCCTAACACAGTATTCTCATTTATATGGTTCTATAGTTGAAAAACAACATTAAACTGCAGATTTAAAAGTGTAATTTACTAGGACCTACCCCCAATCACGCCACTAAACAAACTTTTTTAGTATAAGTAGTACAACTACCTTCCAAGTAGAGAGTTTAATTTTTAAAAAAAGTAGGAAGATAAGCTAACATAAGCTAGTGGGCTCATACCCCGAAAATGAAGTACTCCTTCTCTTTCTATTCAGTTTGATTCTAGCTGTAAAATTAACTACATTATTATATTACACATGCAAACTCCGTATCCCCGTGAACAAAATTCTTATTTAAAATACCCTTATAAATTTAAATTACAATTACTTTATTTACCTCACGCCTGCAGTGCTGAAATCTAATTTATTTAGGAAACTAAGAAATGGAAATTAATTTAAGAATTGATTAAATCTGTGCCAGCAATCGCGGTTAAACAGTAGATTCAAGTTAATTACTACGGAAAAACTTTGTTAAAATTTTTAGCTCTCAGGGGTCCAATCCGCCCCCTCTTATTACACCCCCATAACAATCTAAATGTGAAAGTAAGAACAAAAACAAGGATTTGATACCCTTTTATCCCTTACTATAAACCTATTTCCGAGTACTACGAACACATGTTTGAAACTCAAAGATCTTGGCGGTGCCTTAACCAATCAGGGGAACCTGTTCTTTAATCTGATGATCCACGTTTAACTCTACCTTATTTTGATTACAGCCTATGTACTGCCGTCGCCAGCTTACCTTGAAAAAGAAGTAAGCTTAAATCTCTCACTTGATCTACGTCAGGTCGAAGTATAGCCTACAATAAGGAAAAAATGGGTTACAACTCTTATAAGACTCTTTAAAATTTAATAATATTTCTTTAAAGCCGGACTTGAAAGTAATATGAGTATAAAACCCTCATATGAATTTGGCCATCTAAGGTGTGCACACATCGCCCGTCGCTCTCCCCGAAAGGGGAGATAAGTCGTAACATAGTGGGTGTATCGGAAGCTGCACCTCAGAATAAAGCATTTATGCATTCCGCTTACACTGGAAAGATTGTATTAATTTACATATTCTGAAGCCCTTTCTAAACCCTATTACTTACACCCACACTAACTTTCTTATATCATTGTAAAGCCAATTCCACTTTAAAAAGAAGTCTTTACTCACGTACCTTTTGCATCATGGTTTAACAACCCCACATCAATTGACCCCTCCCGAAATTATATGAGCTATTTTTTCTCTGTTAAGCACCACAAATAAAATGTTTTATTATTTTATATAGAAGACTAAATAGAGGCTACATACCTTACGCATATAAAGATAGCTGGCTTTCTTAAAATTATATATTAGTTTACAAAACAATATGTTATTGTAAAAGCTCAGGGATAAGCCTGAGCTTCCCTCCTATTTATTTAATAACTATTATCTACCTATAGGCTTAAAAATAGCCATTTTTTTAATAGTATGTTCTAATCAATATTTTTATTGAAAAATATATTACTTATTATGTCCTTAATATAAGAAATCTTTAATTAACCCTTATTAAATCTTATTCTGTTAAAATTAGTATTATTACACCTACCTCCCAAAATCAAAGTAACCCCCCCATTTAAACCCTTAATATAAAAAGAAGGAACTCGACAACTACTTACTACAACTGTTTACCAAAAACATTGCCTCTAGCAACTTCTATTAGAGGTTAGTCCTGCCCGGTGATTTTTTAACGGCCGCAGTATACTGACTGTGCAAAGGTAGCATAATAAAATGCCTCCTAATTAGAGGCTAGTATGAATGGATTTATTTAGTAAATTTGTCTCCTTTCTATAGGTATAAATTTACATTTAGGTGAAGAGGCCTAAATAAAAGTAAAAGACAAGAAGACCCTATCGAGCTTATTCTAATAATAATTTCCCCACTCACCTATATAAAACAATTATAAATAGAATTAGTTGGGGCAACTAAGGAATTTTTATAAAATCCTATATTCTACCGATTATCTATCTTCTAATGAACCTTTAACAAGATCAATAAATTAGCTACCGTAGGGATAACAGGCTTAGTTTACCCTGAGAGCCCAAATTGAAGGGAAAAACTGGCACCTCGATGTTGGCTTAGAATCTCCATTAAGTGTAGCAGCTTAATAGGTTGGTTTGTTCAACCAATAATATTCTACATGAGCTGAGTTCAGACCGGCGCAAGCCAGGTCAGATTCTATCTTTACTAACCCTATTTACGCTCAGTACGAAAGGACCTTTGTAACTTATCACATAAAAGAAGAAGAAAAAATCTAACCACACTTATAAAACATAAACATTAATCTAATAATAAAGGTTGGCAGATTAATGCGCCTGACTTAGAATCAGTCTATGAAATCTTATTTCACCTTTGTCCTTCTAGTTTAATAAGAATCTTTGATTTGCATTCAAAAGGTAGATTTTCTTTCTGAAAGACGACTTTTTATTTTGGAAATAAATAATCTTGAAAATTATTAAAAGGGGTTCAACTCCCCTAAAAGTCTAATAAAATATACCCTGCTCGTAAATAATAAAATAGGAACTTCCCCCCATATAAAAATTATATTGTATTAAATGAAAGCCAATTAATGGCACCTAACTGTTAATTAGGACCATGCTAATTTATTAGCTCATTTAGATGACCTTATGAGGCCAACTTTCTTTCCAGGATGCATCCTCCCTTATTATACAAGACCTAATTAGATTCCATGACCACGCAATAACAATTTTAATTTTAGTAATCTCTATAGTTTCTTACGCCTTTTTTTCATTAGTAAATAACTCCTTCTCCTCACGATTTACATTAGAGGCCCAAGAAATTGAAACAATCTGAACAGTACTTCCGGCAATTATGTTATTATTTTTAGCTCTTCCATCCCTACGGATCCTTTATTTAATAGACGAAACAGGTAACCCTTGCTTCCTAAGTACTAAAGCAATTGGGCACCAATGATACTGAACCTATGAATTTACTATTTTTAATAAGTACGATCTAACTTTTGATTCCTACATAATCCCCCAATCAGACCTAACCCCAGGAGACTATCGACTTCTTGAAGTAGATAATCGCGCATGCCTTCCAACACAAACTGAAATCCGACTATTTGTTACAAGGGCCGATGTAATCCATGCATGAACAATCCCATCTTTAGGAGTTAAAGTAGACGCAATCCCGGGTCGAATCAATCAAATTCCAATCTATGCCTCACGCCCCGGCGTATTTTACGGTCAATGTTCTGAAATTTGTGGGGCAAACCATTCATTTATACCTATTGTTATCCAATTTGTTTCATTCGAAGGGTTCCTTGAATGATTTTGAAATATTATCCATTTAATAGAATCTTAGGGGCCTAGTTAACTTATAACCTATCCTTGTCAAGGATAAATCACCTTTTTAGGTGGCCCCTAATGCCACAGTTAGCCCCCTTACCTTGAAGACTTATAATTCTATTCCCGCTTTTATTTTTTTACTTATCTGGAGTTTTCCTATGATGACAACAAGTCCCCATCTTCCCCCCCCTATCTACTTCTCAATCCCTAACCTGAAATACATGAAAATGATTTTAAGGTGGCCGAATAAAGCGAAAGACTGTAAATCTTTTTATGAATTTTAAAATTCCCTTTTAAATGACTCGTCAACCTTTTCATTTAGTAGAATTTAGCCCATGACCCCTCACAGGCTCACTAGGAGCCCTAACCCTTACTATCGGATTAACTAATTGATTTCATAAACAATCATACTTATGCCTTATTTTAGGAATACTAATTATCTTACTAACCATATTCCAATGATGACGAGATATTATCCGAGAAAGTACCTTTATAGGCTTCCACACATCACAAGTATCCCAAGGACTACGTTGGGGTATAATTTTATTTATTATCTCAGAAATTCTATTCTTTTTCGCCTTTTTTTGAGCATTCTTTCATAGGAGATTATCCCCTACCCCTGAATTAGGGTGTATATGGCCCCCCACAGGTATTAATGTATTAAACCCATTCGCAATCCCCCTACTAAATACTGCAGTACTCCTGGCTTCAGGAGTAACCTTAACATGAGCTCACCATAGATTAATAGAAGGACACCGCCAAGAAGTCCTAAAAAGATTATCTATCACAGTACTCCTAGGAGCTTACTTCACATTTCTTCAAGCACTAGAATATAACGACGCACCCTTTACAATCGCCGACAGTGTTTATGGAAGAACCTTCTTCGTAGCTACAGGATTTCATGGACTACATGTATTAATTGGAACTACTTTTCTATTAATTTGCCTAATTCGAACTATTATACACCACTACTCCACAGGACATCACTTCGGCTTTGAAGCAGCTGCCTGATATTGACACTTCGTAGACGTCGTATGAATTTTCTTATATTTATGTATTTACTGATGAGGATCTTATGTGAAATAGTGTATGATGCACATTACTCTTTGAATGTAAAAGTATAGGTTCAACCCCTTTATTCACAAATGCTAACTTACTTCACTATTATTTTATCCGCCACTTTTGCCTTCTCTATAATTATATCTTCCACCCCCTTATCTTTAGGGCTATGAGTCCTTTTTCTAAGTTTAATAATCGCGGTATTATTCTGTCTAATTTCTTTTAACTGAATCTCATTTCTAATCTTTCTTATCTACGTAGGGGGCTTATTAGTAATATTTGCTTACTTCTCCGCTATCCAACCTAACAACCACTTCGAAATAACAAAAATAATATCCTTATTTACATTCACTTTTTTTTCACTTGATTTCCCATTTAATAGTCTATCAATAACCCCCTTATCATTAAACCTAATAAATAATATAAGCCTATCCTCTATTTATAACCCCCAAAATATACCAGCAATCTTAGTAATAGTTATTATCCTATCAATAGCCTTAGTCGCTGTGGTTAAAATTTCAAAAAGAGTAAAAGGGCCCCTACGACCTTTTTTATATGTTTAGTCCAATCCGCAAATCTCACCCAGCCATCAAAATTATAAATGGCAGATTAATTGATCTCCCCGCCCCTAACAACCTATCAATTTGATGAAACCTAGGCTCAATATTAGGGTTATGTTTAATTATCCAAGTCATCACAGGATTATTCCTAGCCATACATTACACAGCAGATATTAATATGGCTTTTTCCTCTATTGCCCACATTACCCGGGATGTAAACTATGGGTGATTGTTACGAAACCTTCATGCAAATGGGGGCTCATGATTCTTTATATGTTTATACCTACATGTCGGACGAGGTATTTATTATAATTCATTTCTTCAAATTGAGACCTGAAATATCGGGGTTATTCTTCTAATCTTAGTAATGGCAACTGCATTCGTAGGCTATGTCCTCCCATGGGGCCAAATAAGATTCTGAGGAGCTACCGTTATTACTAACCTTTTATCCGCTATCCCATATATCGGAAAATCATTAGTAGAATGAGTATGAGGGGGGTTTGCAGTCGATAACGCAACTCTAACCCGATTCTTTACATTACACTTCCTACTACCTTTTTTAGTAATAGCTATATCCGTTCTCCACCTACTATTTCTACACCAAACAGGATCTAATAACCCACTTGGGTTAAATTCAGATTCAAGAAAAATCCCATTTCACATTTATTACACAACCAAAGACTTGGTTGGGTTTATCGTACTTCTATTATCTTTATCCTTTATTGTGTTATTTATTCCTAACCTTCTAACAGACCCAGATAACTTCATCCCAGCAAACCCCCTATCAACCCCTGCTCATATTAAGCCAGAATGATATTTCCTATGGGCTTATGCTATCCTTCGATCAATTCCAAATAAATTAGGTGGAGTTATTGCTTTATTTGCAGCAATTCTTATTTTATTTATCCTCCCACTAATCCATGCACAAAACCAACGAGGGGTCCAATTTTACCCAATGAACCAAATCCTATTCTGAGCATTAGTGTCTGACACTCTTATCCTCACCTGAATCGGCGGTTGTCCCGTAGAAGAACCATATATCTTATTAGGCCAACTATCCTCCGCATTTTACTTTCTAGCCTACTTATTAAACCCTATAATTTCAATATACTGAACATCAATAATTTTTAAATAAGATTTTAAGTTAAATAAACTATTAGCCTTCAAAGCTAAAAATGGGTATAACCCATATCTTGATGATAATAGATATCTTTTCTTCATTTGACCCCCATATTTACTCAATTTCCTCATCCGTCCCGTCTATTTTATTTTGAATTTTATCTACAGCCTCAATCTTTATCCTTCACACCACCTTCTGAGTACAACCAAACCGTGTATTCTGAATAATTTCCATTTTTACAAATGTAATTTTTGCACAATCAATACGAACCTCAACAATTAAAAGAAAGGGATTTACTAACTTCATTACCTCTTTATTTCTACTTCTAACAATTACCAACCTCTCCGGACTAATCCCCTATATATTTAGTTCTTCTAGGCACCTATTTTTTACTTTTACCTTGGGTTTACCTCTATGATTATCTATTGTTTTATCCTCATTTACATACTCACCTATTTCATGAATAGCTCATCTTCTCCCAAGGGGAGCCCCATGATGGTTAAACCCATTTCTAATTCTTATTGAAACAATAAGAATTATTCTTCGACCTATCACCCTTTCTTTCCGACTAACAGCTAATATAAGAGCAGGACATATTGTATTAAGCCTACTAGGGTCGTTCGCATCAAGATTAATTTTTACTGCCCCCACAACCTTCATTTTATTAATAATTACTCAAATTCTCTATATAACTTTTGAAATCGGAATCTGTTTAATTCAAGCATACATTTTCTGTCTTCTACTGACCCTTTATATAGACGAACATACTAACTAACTTCTATTGTGGCAGACTAGTGCAGTAAGTTTAAGCCTTACAAATAAGAATTATACTTCAATAGAATATGTACCTCTCATTCCTTATCCATATCCTATCCTCATACCTAATAGCCCTCCTAGCTATAGCCTTTTTTACCTTATTAGAGCGTAAAGCAATTGGTTACTTCCAATTACGGAAAGGTCCAAATAAAGTCGGAATTATAGGCTTACCCCAGCCATTCGCTGATGCCCTAAAACTTTTCTGTAAAGAACAAGCAAAACCAAACATATCTAATTTTATTCCTTTCCTAACTGCCCCAATGTTAAGCTTATTTCTAGCCCTACTTTTATGATCCCTCTATCCCCACAGAAGCCCATCTATTTTCCTAACATTTAGGGCCATTTTATTTTTATGTATCTCCAGCCTTAACGTTTATGCGACATTAAGGGCAGGTTGATTTTCTAACTCAAAATACGCTCTACTAGGGGCCCTACGTGGAGTCGCCCAAACAATTTCATACGAAGTTAGTATAGCCCTAATTTTAATCAGTGCCCTAATCTTATCTAATACTTACAGCCTTCTTCATATAAAACTATACCAATGAACCCCACTATCAATTATAATATTCCCCCTATTTATTATTTGGTTTATTACTATACTAGCAGAAACAAACCGAACCCCTTTCGATTTCGCAGAGGGGGAATCAGAACTAGTATCTGGGTTTAATACAGAATATAGAAGGGGCTCCTTTGCATTAATTTTCATGGCAGAGTACTCAAATATTATTGGGATAAGATTTATTTCATCAACATTATTTATAACTTGCATCCCAATTAATTGTCTAATATCTGACGCCCAATTAATTTTACAAACTTTATTCCTTTCATTTTTATTTATTTGAATTCGAGCTACATTTCCTCGACTTCGCTATGACCGATTAATAAGTCTTACTTGAAAAAGATTTCTCCCTATCTCCCTAGGAATATTATTTATTTCCATCCCCTATTCTCTATTAATTTGGTATTGCGCCGGGAACGAACGGATAACTTTGATGACGTTAAACACGGGGTTAAACCCCCAATACCTCACTAGAAAGCTTATAAAGCATTGGTCTTTTAAACCAAAGAAAATAATTAATTATTTCTAGTGATATGACATCCTCCTTATTTACTTTCTCTTTAGCATTGATCCTTCCACTTCTCATCTTAATCACCGCTTCAATCGTATCTTACCGCTCCTCTCTAGACCGAGAAAAAACATCCCCTTTTGAGTGTGGATTCGACTCTAAATCCAAAGCCCGTTTACCATTCACCCTTCGATTTTTTTTACTCGCTGTAATTTTTCTAATCTTTGATATTGAAATTGCCTTATTAACCCCAATGCCTATTCTCAGCCCCTTAATCTATAAAAGTTATTTACTGGCCCCAACCTCCTTTCTATTTATCCTAACCCTTATATACATACATGAATGGCATGAAGGCTGTCTCGAATGAAATTAATAAAACAGATTTAGAATTATCAGAAGCTTCTAACTTCAAATAGAAAATCTCACCATTTTCCTGTTTTTATGCTATCCTTATTCCCATTCTCCTCTATATTTATTAGTTCCCTAATAATTAGCTCATTAGCCGCTATCTCTTCCAACAATTGATTATTTATTTGAATAGGGTTAGAAATCAACCTACTATCTTTTATCCCCCTACTATTTATATCACAGATAAACCAAGAAACAGAAGCCGCTATAAAATATTTCTTAATCCAGTCAACCGCTTCCGGAATTCTCCTATTAGGCGCTTCAGGAATTATATTCAATCTATTTTTATTTTCGGGTCCAAAGTTCTCATCCTTTATACTTATTATCGCACTCGCCACAAAATTAGGTATGGCCCCCTGTCATTTCTGATTCCCCAGAGTCATATCCTCCTTATCATGGCCCATATGTTTTATTCTGTCTACATGACAAAAATTAGTCCCTTTATTTCTAATTCTTATGTTACTAGCCCCTAAAACAAACTTTTATATGTTAATATTAATTAGCTTATCTAGAAGTATCATTGGAGGAATAGGGGGAATAAACCAATCTCAATTACGACCACTACTAGCATACTCTTCAATTGGGCATATAAGATGAGTAGTCACCACAAGCCTATTCTCAACTTCTATCTCAATAATATATTTTACCATTTATGTTATAATTATTTTATCTATAATGTCTACACTCCTATTACTCTCAATACAATCAAACCCACACTCTATTAACATATCTAAAATTAACCCCTTAATTTCTATATCCCTTATAGTTTCAATCCTATCTTTAGGGGGGTTACCACCCCTAACCGGCTTTATACCTAAATGGTTTGCTATCCAACTTTTACTAATAAACCAAAATTTTTTAATTACTTTATTGTTAGTGCTAGGCTCACTAATAAATTTATTTTACTACCTAAATATCTTCTTCTCTATAAAACTAGCTACATCTCAAACCTTAAATCTACACAATGTTAATAAAATAAAACCATTAATTTTAATCCCCCTATTAAGCTCAACTATAACACTACCAATCTTAATAATTATCTAATATATGCGATGACTATACTCAACTAATCATAAAGATATTGGCACCCTATATTTCATCTTAGGAGTCTGAGCAGGACTTCTTGGAACCTCTATAAGACTAGTAATCCGGACAGAATTAGGCCAACCAGGGTCATTTTTAGGAGATGACCACCTATATAATGTTTTAGTAACCGCACATGCATTCCTAATAATTTTCTTCCTTGTTATGCCTGTAATAATTGGAGGGTTTGGAAATTGATTAGTCCCCCTTATATTAGGCTGCCCAGATATGGCATTTCCACGACTAAACAATATAAGATTCTGACTACTTCCCCCCTCACTTATTCTACTAGTAATATCCGCCGCAGTAGAACAAGGGGTTGGTACTGGATGAACAGCATACCCCCCACTATCTAGAAATATCGCGCATGCAGGGGCATCAGTTGATTTAGCTATTTTTTCTCTACATCTAGCCGGAATTTCCTCAATTTTAGGGGCACTAAATTTTATTACAACCGTAATTAATATGCGATGACAAGGCCTACGTATAGAGCGTATCCCTTTATTTGTATGGGCAGTTAAAATCACAGCCATCCTTCTTTTACTATCTTTACCAGTATTAGCAGGAGGAATTACTATACTATTAACAGATCGTAATCTTAATACCTCCTTTTTTGACCCAGCAGGGGGAGGGGATCCTGTTTTATTTCAACATCTATTTTGATTTTTCGGGCACCCAGAAGTTTATATTTTAATTTTACCTGGATTTGGGGCAATTTCCCATATTGTAACTCATTACGCATCTAAATTGGAGGCATTTGGTACTTTAGGAATAATCTACGCAATATTGGGTATTGGAGTTCTAGGATTTATCGTCTGAGCTCACCATATATTTACAGTCGGTATAGACGTAGACACACGAGCCTATTTTACAGCAGCTACCATAATTATTGCAGTACCAACAGGGATTAAAATCTTTAGGTGATTAGCAACAATTCATGGATCACAAATTAAATATGAATCCCCTATATTATGAGCCTTAGGGTTTATTTTCCTATTCACTGTAGGGGGCCTTACTGGAATCATCCTAGCTAATTCTTCCCTAGATATTATAATACATGACACATACTACGTTGTAGCCCACTTCCACTACGTATTAAGAATAGGCGCTATTTTCGCCATATTTGCTGCCTTCAATCATTGATTCCCGCTAATAACAGGACTTACACTCCATGCCCGATGAAGAAAAATTCATTTCTTTATCATATTTTTAGGGGTAAACCTAACCTTCTTTCCGCAACATTTTTTAGGTTTAAGTGGAATACCACGACGATACTCTGATTACCCAGATGCTTTCACAAAATGAAATGTAGTGTCATCTATTGGGTCTATAATTTCATTTATCGCTTTACTCTACTTTATTTTTATTTTGTGAGAAGCATTCGCAGCACAACGCCCAGTAGTTGCCTCTACCCACCAATCCACCTCTCTTGAATGACAATGTACCCTACCCCCAGATTTTCACAACCTATCAGAAACAGGGTCTATCGTCTCAGCAAGTAAACAATAAAATATAAACTATATATATATTTATATAAATACATATACATAAACAAAAAAAAATCTGCACTACAAATAACTCTTATCTCTCCCATACTTTCTTTCTTATTATCTGTTCTACCCTATATTGCTTTTTCTAAAAGGAGGCAAACTTTTTATTTATACAGCGAAAAGGAAGATCTCCTTTTTCGGGAATCCGCGATCACACACCCCCTCCCAAATTTGCGCTTTTACCTTAGACTAGAAGAAATTGGGGGTCGGAGAAGGAAAATCAGCGACGCAGACAAAGCTTAAATTTCAATAAAAGGCTAGTAAAATTTAACACTTTACTTATATCCCCTATATTAAAAATATCAAGTACCATTTCTATACCATCTCCCCTAATTAAATCAAATCTACACTCTATTGCACTACAACTACAAATAACTCTTATCTCTCCCATTACCTT